ACTATATAATAATGCGAATGAAAAAGAATGCCTGTCTAAAACGTATGATCCTTTTTTGAATGGACCATATCGTGGAATAATAAAAAAGCTGGATTCACGCGTAAATATAAATGATTTAATGACTTCTAGAAAAGATTCCATAGAAATATTTTGGATAAATAAGATTCATGGTCTACTTCCTTTTGAACCTAGTTTTAATTTTAAAAATTTATCTTTATTGGCAGAACAAAAAAGAATAGAAATATTAATACATAAGATAAATATAAAAATAGATAAGACGAAATTCGTCCACCTCCCATATATTTGATCCCTTCGCCCATAAGGAAACTTGCAACACCAACTCCATTTATAATTCCATCAATTATATGTCTATCAAAAAATTTAATTAATTCGGCTAATCCTCTTATACTCATGATTAAGACTCTAGTATAAAAAAGGTCTATGTAACCACGATTATATGACCAATTGTATACCACATTTTTTATTTGATCGAAGATAATTCTTTTAGGACCCATTTTTACAAATGAATTGATTAAGCCCAAATTCTTGAAAGATGAATAAACGGACCCATATAAAATAGATGCTATAAATAGTCCAAAAAGAGCTATACTTACTGAAAAAATTGCATTTGTAAAAAATTCATACCAATTCACAGAATAGTTTGAATTTTGATCAAAAGGGGATGGAGTTAACCATTTCGATAATATATCAAAATCTGTTACTCCTTGATCAAACTGAATTCCTATTGATCCCATGATCAAAGTAAATAGTGCCAATATAAGAAGAGGAAATAGCATAGTATTGTCCGATTCATGAGGATACATGGAAGTGTATTTATTTCTAAAATAAGTACGAAAGTATCGCATTCTATTTATTACATTATTATCATTAATTTGATATTTATCCTTTGAAAAAAAGGCGACTTTATTATTTATTGTTGATAAAAGTAAATTTCTATTGACTACTTTTGGTGCTGCTTTTCCCCATAGAGATATGCAATAGAATGAACTATTTTTAGTACTACTGTAATTTTGAAAATGAACACGTAAATGCCCATCAAAAGTCAGTAAATACATTCGAAACATATAAAATGCGGTTAATCCTGTTGTAAAACAAGCTATTATTGCAAAAATTGGTGAATATAACCAACTATCGTTAAGAATTTCATCCTTAGACCAAAAGCAAGCAAGAGGCGGAATACCACAAAGAGAAAGTGTACCTAATAAGAAAGTGATTCTTGTAATTGGAACATATCTTGTTAAACCACCCATAAGAATCATATTCTGACTTTTATCCGGTGAATATCCAACAATCGGTTCCATTGAATTAATAATAGATCCGGATCCCAAAAACAATAAAGCTTTAGAATAGGCATGAGTTATTAAATGGAATAAGGCAGCTCGATAAGAGCCTATACCTAGAGCTAACATAATATAACCCAATTGAGACATTGTTGAATAGGCTAAACTTCTTTTAATGTCTTTTTGAGCGAGAGCCAAAGTAGCTCCTAATAGTACTGTTATTACGCCTATTAAAGAAACGAAATTCATTATGTAAGGTATGACTCGGAAAAGAGGAAGAAGCCGAGCTACAAGAAAAATTCCCGCTGCTACCATGGTAGCAGCATGTATAAGAGCCGAAATGGGGGTGGGACCCTCCATAGCATCAGGTAACCATATATGAAGAGGGAATTGTGCGGATTTAGCAATTGCGCCGACGAATAATAAAAAGGCACAAAGAGTAACAAATGCAGAATTGACCCCATTACTACGGATCAAGTTATTAACTATTTCGAACAAATCTCGAAATTCTAAACTGCCAGTTATCCAATAAAAGCCTAAGATTCCTAATAATAAACCAAAATCTCCTACACGATTAGTTACAAAGGCTTTTTGGCAAGCACTTGCTGCAACGGGTCGTGTAAACCAAAAACCTATTAATAAATATGAACACATTCCCACTAGTTCCCAAAAAATATAAATTTGTATCAAATTGGAACTAGTAACTAGCCCCAACATAGACGTATTAGAAAAACTCATATAAGCAAAAAATCTCAAATATCCCTGATCATGAGACATATAATTATCACTATAAATAAGAACCATGATTCCAACAGTACTAATTAGTATTGACATAATAGAAGTAAGTGGATCGATCAAGTGTCCAAACTCTAAAGAAAAATCAATATTTATGGTCCAAGACCATAAATATTGATAGATAAAACTGCCATTTATTTGCTGAATAGACAGATTGGCCGAAAAGGCCATAATTATACTTAGCAGTAAAACACTAGTAAAACCCCATATACGACGAATATTTTTTGTTGCTGTAGGAATAAAGAGAAGTCCAAATCCTATTGACATAGTAACTGGAAGTGGAAGAAAGGGTATTATCCATGCGTATTGATATGTTTGTTCCATAAAAAAATATATATATTTTTTTTTATTGAATTCTTAGATTTATTCTCATATTTTTATTTGAAATATTCAAATAACTATAATTAGGTTGATCAAATAACATGACTAATTACCTAAGTATTATTTATTAACTAAAAAAGATATTTAATATAAATTAATAATAGATAAATAAAAAAAAAAAAAAAAAAAAATGAAAATTTATTAACTAAAAAAGATATTTAATATAAATTAATAATAGATATAGATAAATATAAAAAAAATGAAAATTAGAAAAATACAGAAGATGAAATTTTTCATAATTCTACTATAAGATAAGATGATTAAGATTAAGATGATTATATTTATCATCATATATATGATTNAAAAAAAAAAAAAACACACAATTATATCAAAAATTTTATTCAATTCGAATACGGACAGAACTAAAAAAATTTATTATCTATTTTATTTTCATTTATCCCTGGATATGATATACTATATATATGATATAGCATAGATATGTATACCTACATGGCATGGATACGTTATAATGGTTTTGTATATATGTATACATATATTTTTACATCTATTTTACATAGTACATAGATTTTAATCTTAAAATAATTCTATTAATTCTATATTTAGTATAATTCTATATAATATTATATAGAATTTTTTATATAGAATTTTTTATTTGTATATTTATATTATATGATATGTTTTACATGTTTTGAAAAATTACTTATTATCTACGGGATAAGATAAGTATGGATAATGACGAAAAAATGATCTAAATATATGTCTTTCACATACAATGATAAAAATAAGTATTTTGTTTTTGAATGGCGGTTCCAAAAAAACGTACTTCTAGATCAAAAAAACGTATTCGTAGAAATATTTGGAAGAAGAAGGGGTATTTAACGGCAATAAAAGCTCTTTCTTTAGCTAAATCGATTTCCACTGGACATTCAAAAAGTTTTTTTGTGCAACAAACAAGTAATAGAATTTTGGAATAATCTAAATTGACATACCATTAAGAACTTAAAAAATTTTAAGATGAATGATTTGCATTAACTAATGTTTTGAATATATTTAACTACTTAATATCAATATTAGTTAGAACTAACTGCTACGGCGTGTTATTGTTATATAAAATAATAATTCTTATGTTTACTGGTCTCTAAGTATATTACTAAGTATTCTAATTTTTCTCTATCAATTTCTTTTTCACAATAGAATATGTGAAAAAGAAATTGATAGAGAAAAATTCTTTTTATTATATGCTTAACTCAAAAGCAAGTTTCAATTTGATTTACTAATTAGAGTATCTATTATAAATAGCGAAGAGTATTATTAATGATACTAAGATATCGAAATAATTAAAAAAATGCCTCGTATAAATTGCAATAAATATAACATTTTTTTAACTTAAATTTGTTTTTATTTTTCAATATATGAATCATCTAAAAATAAAAAGATAATTTTGAGTTCTATAACTCGACCTTTGGTCCGGAGCAAAACTATCGAGTTCTAGTTTTTACTTTTTTTTTACTTTTTTGGTAGAACTCTATTTTGACATTCTAGATACATGAAAGTTTATTCTTAACTCTCTAAACCCTATGGCTATACTTTATTTAGTAAACATTGAAATATCAATTTAAATGAGTCTTTTTTCATCAATTCTAACGCTTACTAACTATATTAAATCCTTGAATCTTGACCATTCAACACAAATTGACTATTATTTATTAATATTTCGAATAAGCCGCCATGGTGAAATTGGTAGACACGCTGCTCTTAGGAAGCAGTGCTAGAGCATCTCGGTTCGAGTCCGAGTGGCGGCATCCCCTAAAAGGGACACAGCGGATCCTATAATATATATAATTCTCAATTTTAATTCTATAATGGAGAACCCTCGCCCTTTTTATGATATTTGCGACTATAGAACATATATTAATTCATATCTCTTTTTCGATGATTTCAATTGTGATTACGATTCATTTTATAACCTTATTTTTTCACGAAATCGTAGGATTACACAATTCATTGGAAAGAGGTATGATAGCTACCTTTTTATCTATAACAGGATTATTAGTTATTCGTTGGATTTATTCGGGTCATTTCCCATTAAGTAATTTATATGAGTCATTAATCTTCCTTTCATGGAGTTTCTCCCTTATTCATATGATTCCTAAAATACGAAATCATAAAAATGATTTAAGCGTAATAACCGCGCCAAGTGCTATTTTTACTCAAGGTTTCGCCACGTCAGGTCTTTCAACCGAAATGCATCAATCCACTATATTAGTACCTGCTCTACAATCTCAGTGGTTAATGATGCATGTAAGTATGATGTTATTAAGCTATGCAGCTCTTTTATGTGGATCATTATTATCAATCGCTCTTTTAGTCATTACATTTAGAAAAAACATCGATCTTTTTTTTACAAGGAAGAATTTATTAATTAAATCCTTTTTCGTTGGCGAAGTTGAATATTTAAATGATAAAAGAAGTGTTTTTAAAAATAAAAACACTTCTTTTATTTCATTTCGAAATTATTACAAATATCAATTGACTCAGCGTTTGGATTATTGGAGTTATCGTGTCATTAGTTTAGGATTTACCTTTTTAACCATAGGCATTCTTTCTGGAGCAGTATGGGCTAATGAGGCTTGGGGATCTTATTGGAATTGGGACCCTAAGGAAACTTGGGCATTTATTACTTGGATCATATTTGCGATTTATTCACATATTAGAACAAATCAAAATTTACAAGATATACATTCGGCACTTGCAGCTTCTATAGGATTTCTTATAATTTGGATATGTTATTTCGGTATCAATCTTTTAGGAATAGGTTTACATAGTTATGGTTCATTCACATTAATATCTAATTGAATAGACTATCCGAAGAATACATAACATAAGAACATCCATTATATGTATTTCGAGTTTTTGCGAACCATTTGATTCCGATTCCTTGAATCAAATGGTTCGCAAAAACTCGAAATACATATAATTACAACTCTAATTCACTTTATTTTACAGAATTATAAGACTTTCCGTCTCATTAATAAACACTATCTATAAAAATAATTAGATAAGATAGCTTGTACCTTGTCAACTGATAGTAAAAGAACGAAATCGGGATAAATCCCAATACCTATTATGGGTAAAAAGAGACAGATCGAAATAAACAGTTCTCGTGGTCCCGAATCCAAAAAATTAGAGTTTGGAAGATAGAATAATTTGTATCCGTAGAACATTTGACGTAACATAGATAATAAATAAATAGGAGTTAATATCATTCCAATTGCCATTACAAAAGTAATTAGTACTTTTGGCATTAAAAGATATTTTGAGCTGGTAATTATTCCAAAAAAGACTACTAATTCTGCAACAAAACCACTCATCCCTGGCAATGCAAGAGAGGCCATCGAAAAGCTACTGAACATTGTAAATATTTTTGGCATCGGAACAGCTATCCCCCCCATTTCGTCAAGAGAAACAAGACGTATTCTGTCACAACAGGTTCCTGCCAAGAAAAAAAGTGCAGCACCAATAAATCCATGAGAAAGTATTTGTAGAATGGCTCCATTTAATCCCATATTGGTTATAGACCCAATTCCTATGATTGTGAAACCCATGTGAGATACAGAGGAATAGGCTATTCTCTTTTTTAAATTGCGTTGACCAAAAGAGGTTGAAGCCGCATAGATTATTTGTATTGTTCCCACTATCACCAACCACGGTGAAAATATAGAATGAGCACGGGGTAATAATTCCATATTGATCCGAATCAATCCATATGCTCCCATTTTTAATAAAATTCCGGCAAGAAGCATACATGTACTGTAATGTGCTTCTCCATGGGTATCTGGTAACCATGTATGCAGGGGTATGATCGGCGATTTGACAGCATAAACAATAAGGAAGCCAAAATAGAATATTATTTCCAATGCCATCGGATATGATTGATTAGCTAGTCTTTCAAAATCTAATGTCGGTTCAGTGGCGCCATATAAACCCATACCTAGAACTCCTATTAATAGAAAAATAGAACCCCCTGCAGTGTACAAAATAAACTTTGTAGCCGAATATAGGCGCTTCTTTCCCCCCCACATTGATAAAAGTAAGTAAACAGGAATTAATTCTAACTCCCACATGATAAAAAAAAGTAAAAGGTCTCGAGAAGAAAATGATCCTATTTGACCACTATACATTGCCAACATAAAGAAATAGAATAATCGTGAATTTCGAGTAACTGGCCAAGCCGCTAAAGTCGCTAAAGTAGTGATAAATCCTGTCAGTAAAATGGGTCCCACAGAAAGCCCATCAATTCCTAGTCTCCAGTGAAAATCCAAAATATTTATCCATTTCAAATCTTCTTCCAATTGTATTAATGGATCGTCCAATTGGAAATGATAACAGAATGCATAGGTAGTTAAAAGGAGTTCTAATAAGCATATACATAGAGTATACCATCTAAACACCTTATTCCCCTTATGGGGAAGAAAAAAAATGGAAGAACCCGCAAATAGAGGCAAAACAACAAGTATTGTTAACCAAGGAAAATAACTCGTGATAAAGACAAGATACGCTTTGACCAGAAAAGCCCGTACTTGATAAAATAAATATATTATATTATTGCGAGCACGGGCTTTTGTCGGTAAAGAGGAATCAAATGATTCAAATGGAGTTTTTGTAACGTAACATATAATTAATAAGATAGACCCATGCTACGAGTTGTTTCATGCCATAAATAAACACGGACACTCAAAAAGTCTGTTGGGCAAGCGGATTCACATCTCTTGCAACCTACACAATCCTCAGTTCTTGGTGCGGAAGCAATTTGTTTAGCTTTACATCCGTCCCAAGGTATCATTTCCAATACATCTGTGGGGCAGGCGCGTACACATTGAGTACATCCTATACATGTATCATAAATTTTTACTGAATGTGACATTAAATCTATAAATTCCCGTTTTTAACATAAAAAATTTTCGATCCGGTTTTGGTATGGTAAAAATAAATGGTAAAATTAGTAGTAAATTAATTATATGTTTATATTATAGACACCAGGACACCAGACGAATCAATGATTTATCAATTTTTTTAGAATCAATATATTTCTAAATCTGTTCATGAAAAAGTGCCAAGAGACTTTGATTTATGTTTCAACAACCACAGTCATACAATAGAAATCGCACATCTTAATTCAAATTGGTCAACAAACAATACACTAAATATTTATTATTAATGGAATTTAAATTCTATTTTAATTTGAATAAATCTAACTAATTAATAGAAATTATTATTTTATAATTATATTAGTTATATAATTAAAATCAATGATTACATAATGAATGATTACGACTTATTTAATTATTCAACAAATTTGATTGATTTATACGAGTTGATTTTTTGTTATGATGGATCGACGAAACAATAGCTAGCCCAATTGCAGCTTCAGCAGCTGCAATAGCTATAACAAAAATTGAGAAAATGTCTCCTTTTAATTGGCGACTATCAAATAAATCAGAAAATGTTACGAGATTTATATTAACTGAATTTAGTATAAGTTCAAGACACATAAGTGCTCTAACCATGTTTCGACTTGTGATTAATCCATAGATACCGATAGAAAATAAATAGACACTCAAAAAAAGTACATACTCGAACATCATTAACTAACTCCCCATCAATTTGGATTTATTTAAATACGATATGAATAACAATTCAACTGATTCGATTGACTAAAATAGATTAGACCAAAAGTTAGGTATTGGCAATTTAGGTTTAACTAAAAATAAAAATCCTTTTTTATTAAAAATTTGAAATTCTCAAAATATTTTAAATTCTTAAATTTTAAATTTTAAGTATTTATTATTGACGAGCCATAGTAATTGCACCTATTAAAGAAACTAAAAGAATTATAGAAATAAGTTCAAATGGAAGATAAAAATCTGTTGATAAATGAATCCCAATTTGTTGAACATTACTTATAAGGTCCTGTTCTAGAATCTGGTTTGATCTTGTAGTCCAAAGAATTCCGTACCATGACGTATCTGGGATAGTAATAATTAGTGAAATAAAAATACTTGTACAAACCAGTGAAGTAACCCCATCTCCAAGGGTCCAAAGGCGGGAATTGTTGGAATATTCTGAGCCATTCATGAACATTACAGCAAATATGATTAAGACATTTATGGCTCCCACATAAATAAGAAGTTGTGCAGCAGCTACAAAATAAGAATTTGATAAAATATAGAATAAGGATATACAAATAAGAACCAATCCCAATGAAAAGGCAGAATAAATTGGATTGGTAAATAATACTACTCCCAGGCCCCCCAATATAAGAACTGATCCCAGAAAGACTACAACAATATTATGTATTGATCCAGGTAAATCCATTATGTATGAAATAAGAGATAAATAAATTTCATGACCTTACTGAATAGTCAGGAAGTAAAAAGTAGGCTATTTTTTTTCTTGTCTATAAGTCTATAATACATTCCTAAATGAAATTTTAATGTAGTAAGGTAGTATAGATTAATGTAGATATAGATAAAGTTATTGGGCCAATTCAACCAATAATGATTGTTTTACTTTTAGTTACATTGACNAAAAAAAAACGAAGTTTTTTTCTATCAAAATAAAATCTTAGTAATTGGTAATTGTTCTTGAATCAAGGTATTTACCCTTGTCTATTTTGATTTGAGTCGAATTCATAACGGTTTGAATTGTGTAATCTCCAATTACTGACATTGGTAATCGACCCAAAGCAATTTGATTATAATTCAATTCGTGACGATCATAAGTAGAAAGTTCATATTCTTCAGTCATTGATAAACAATTTGTGGGACAATATTCGACACAGTTACCACAAAATATACAGACACCAAAATCTATACTATAGTTAAGCAATTTTTTCTTTTTAATATCTCCTTCAAATCTCCAATCAACAACAGGTAGATCTATGGGGCACACACGAACACATACTTCACAAGCAATACATTTATCAAATTCAAAGTGGATTCGACCACGAAAACGTTCTGAGGTGATCGACTTTTCATAAGGATACTGAATAGTTGCAGGTAAACGATTTGCATGGGATAAGGTAATTATGAAACTTTGACCAATATACCTTGCGGCTCGTATTGTTTGTTGACCATAATTCATGAACCCAGTCACCATAGGAAACATATTGTAGATATCCACGAATAAGTTGATGTTTCTTTCTCTTGTTTAAGAGAGGTTATGAGTCTAGAATACTGTTATCATATTCTGTTATTTATAGTGAAACAAGTTGGGAAGAGGTTGTCAATAATAAATTACCTAGAGAAATAGGTAAAAGAAATTTCCATCCAAGATTTAATAGCTGATCCATTCTCATCCTAGGTAAAGTCCATCTTGTTGTGATAGATATAAAGAGAAACAAATAAGCTTTAGCTAATGTAATAAAGATACCAAGTGTAATTCCAAAGACACTAGCAATTTTATTTATTCCGAAAAGTTCAGGAACAGATATGTATGGAATAGATAAATTCCACCCACCTAAATAAAGAACTGTTACAAATAAAGAAGAAACTAAGAGATTTAGGTAAGAAGCAATGTAAAATAAACCATATTTGATACCAGAATATTCAGTTTGATAACCTGCTACTAATTCTTCTTCTGCTTCTGGTAAATCAAAAGGTAATCTTTCACATTCTGCTAGAGAAGAAATTAGAAAAACTATAAACCCTATAGGTTGACGCCACATATTCCATCCCCAAAAACCATATTTTGACTGTACCTCAACTATATCAACTGTACTTGAACTGTTCGATAATCATAGTCGATAATAACATAACTGTTCTTGTTTTCGCCGCTATTCCAAAACCGTACATGAGACCTCAGCTTCATACGGCTCCTCTATGGCAAGGACTGGTTCGGTATTATTATTATAGAGATCTTTGCAGATTCAACGTAGGGTAGATATGGAATAAAAATACCGTGTAAAGTCTCAAAAATTGGACCAATGGAATTCTGTCTGCTAGAATGGCGCTTCCGAATTGATCTTATCCCTTATACTTAAATCTTCAGTAATAACTTCATTTTTAAATAAAATACTCACTCCTTAATATCAAAAGATAAAACAGAATTCGATATTCTTTTACACATATGTATAGATGTAGGAAAAAATTAATAAGGATCTTTTCTTTTTTCCATTCTATTTCGTTTGTTCCTATTCTTCTTTTTCATAAGAAGTGACTCCTGAGAATAAAGGATTAATTCGTTCTTTATAGTTATTTCTTTAATCAGTGACTAGGAGCATACTCTAGATCGGAATCGTGGGGAAGTACTGCTTGATCATTTCTACCAACTTAAAGCCCCTATTATCTTATGATTCGTTTTATGTGAAAATACCTCTTTTTTGATACCTTACATAATCTCTATTACAAATCCTTTGTGTACCTTAGTGTTCCTAACCGTTCACTGATTTTTTTGATCCCCAGTATGGTAATACATACAAGACAGTAGTAGAAACCCCATACAGTTGATCTTTTGCACCCGCTTCAAGATATGATGACTAATAAAAGAACTCAATCTTGGGATAAAGAGTTTATACTCTTTAATGTTTACTTCTGCTTTATTCTTGTATATAGGAAATGAGATTTTATCTTTTTACTACACATTGATAAGCTGTTTTGTTTCACTCATATAACTATTTGGTTTAACTCATCGACTTGAATGAATGATAAATAAAAAAAATATCTCTATCTATCTAATATATTCCTCTTTCCTTTATTTCATTTTTATTTTGAGGAGAGATCAAAGTTTATGTTCTAACGAATCACACGTAGAGATATTGATAACACACATAGAGTTAATGGTATTTCATAACTAATAGATTGAGCCGCAGCTCGCAAGCCACCTAAAAAAGAATATTTATTATTCGATACATATCCTGATATAAGAAGCCCAATAGGAGCAATACTTGAAATGGAGATCCATAAAAAAACACCTATACTGAGATCAGCTAAAACAAGTCGATACCCAAAAGGAATTATTAAATAACTTAATACAATTGATATGACTGCTATAGACGGCCCAATACTAAACAAACGAATATCTCCTCTAGATGGTAGGAGGTCCTCTTTAAAAAGTAATTTTGTCCCGTCCGCTAAAGCTTGAAGAATTCCCAACGGGCCAGCATATTCAGGTCCAATACGTTGTTGTATCGCTGCGGATATTTCTCTTTCTAACCATACAATTACTAGTACTCCTATTATGATTCCTAATATAAGGGTCAAAGCAGGGACAAATAGCCATATGAGTCCATAAACTTCTTTTAAGGATTCTGATTTAAAAAAAGAATTGATAGTTTGTATTTCTGTTGTGCCAATTATCATTTCAACGATCAACTTCTCCCATAATGATATCTATACTACCGAGTATTGTCATGATATCAGCCAATTTCATTCTTTTAATAAGCTGAGGAAGAATTTGCAAATTGATAAAACCAGGCGGACGAATTTTCCATCTCCAGGGGAAAACACTATTATCTCCTATCAAATAAATTCCTAATTCTCCCTTTGGGGCTTCCACTCTTACATAAAGTTCTTGTTTGGACAATTCAAAATTAGGCGAAGGTTTTTTACTAATAAATCTATATTCAAAATCATTCCATTCCGAATTCCTTGCTCTATCTAAGCGCCGAATTTCTAAATTTTCATAGGGTCCTCCGGGAATTCCTTCTAAAGCCTGTTGAATAATTTTTATAGATTCCCTCATTTCGCCAATTCGTACTAAATAACGAGCTAATGAATCCCCTTCTTTTTGCCATTGGACTTCCCAATCGAATTCATTGTAGCATTCATAAAGATCAACTTTACGAAGATCCCATTGGATTCCAGAAGCTCGTAACATCGGTCCTGATAAGCCCCAATTTATTGCCTCTTCTCCACCAATAATGCCTATTCCTTCAACTCGTTCCAAAAAAATGGGATTCCGCGTAATAAGTTTTTCATATTCAACAATACTTGTTAAAAAATAATCACAAAAATCCAAACATTTATCTATCCAACCATGAGGTAGATCAGCAGCTATTCCTCCGATGCGGAAATAATTATGCATCATTCGCATACCTGTGGCAGCTTCGAATAGATCATATAGCAATTCTCTCTCTCTGAAAATATAGAAAAAAGGAGTCTGCGCACCAATATCTGCCATAAAAGGCCCAAGCCATAATAAATGAGAAGCTACACGACTCAGCTCTAGCATAATAACTCTGATATAGCTGGCCCTTTGAGGTACTTGAACATTTCCCAATTGTTCTGGTGCATTTACTGTTATTGCTTCGGTGAACATAGTAGCTAAATAATCCCAACGTGTTACATAAGGAAGATATTGGATAATTGTTCGGTTTTCCGCTATTTTTTCCATTCCTCTGTGTAAATAGCCCAATACGGGTTCACAGTCAATAACATCTTCACCGTCGAGAGTAATAATAAGTCTAAGAACACCATGCATTGATGGGTGATGAGGACCCATATTGACTATCATGAGATCTTTTCTTGTAACCGGTACAGTCATATCTTTTCTTCCCTAATTCATTATTCCATGAATTTCTCAAAACAAGGTTTATAAAAATAAAAATCTAATAACTAATCACAAAAAAATTAAAATTAATCCTCAAATTAGCGATTTTTTAGTTCCCGAATATCTAATTGACTAATTAATTTCTTATAACGTACTCTATTTTTATTTGACAAATAAGCCAATAGTCGTTGACGTTTTCCCAGAATTTTTCGTAGACCTCTTTGAGATAAAAAATCTTTTTTGTGCAATTCCAAATGTGAAGTGAGTCTCCGTATTTTATTGGTGAAACTGAATACTTGAAATTCAACAGACCCTTTATTTTCTTCTTTTTCGTCTTGCGGAATAACTGAAATAAATGAATTTTTGACCATAAAAAAATTCTTCTATATTTTTTCTTTTTATAGATTTTACCGATCAGGAAAAATAATAATTATTATTATATTTGGTTATTATTATGTCAGTCATTTTAATCTGATTATAAACAAAAGTTTAGATTTATTTTTCTTCATACTTTTTTATTCTATCTAAATCCAATTTTATGTTTGAAATAAAAATTGGATTTAGATAGAATAAAATATATACATTTACACATTCATAAAAGCATAAAAGAGAGCTATTTTTTGTACCTAAAAATAGTCTACCAAATTTATTATTCCTAGATCCAATTGAAAATTGATATGCCATTAATCAGTATAATGTACAAAAATGTAACATAACATATGCATATGTACATGTTTCGCCATATATAAAATATGTCAGGCGATATAGATATATACAAAATATATTTTTATTAACTGATTCTGGATTGTGGATACATATGTATTCTTGACATATTAAAACGACTACTGTTATGGGTATCAAACCAGTAACGATTCATACAAGCTAAATCCTCTAATCGGTAATTGGGCCAAAGAAACAATTTTAATTTAATAAAGTTATTAAAATCCTCATTCAAAAATTGTCCATAGTTTATTATCTTTTTTTCGGTGCAAAATTGTGGATTTTTCTCCGTATTATTCCAATTCAATAAATTTAAACAAATTAGAATTCTCAACTCCCTACGACGTCTATCAGATAGAATATGTTCGGGAACAAAGAAATTATAATGATTTTTTTTTTCTTCATTCACAGGCATATCGCTATGTTGTGCAATGGTTTTGTATAAATTATTCTTATCAACATTTCGTTTTTTTATGAATTTTTTAGTAGTTTTCATTTTGTCTTTACCCTTATCAATTAATGAAATACTTATGGTTTGATAGATTATAAATTGCCCATCGTTTTTTAGAGATAAACGAACTGGGTCGATAATTAATAGTCCTCTTTTTATCAATTCTGTAAGAGCAAGATCCTTTTTACTCAGCATTATATCCAGACGCATCTCTCCTCTTTGAATCGAGGATATAGCAATTGACTTTGGATTTTTCAATCTAAGCAAGAGACAATATACCTTAATATTATTGATCATGTTTTGACTTAAGGAATGATTCCATCTTAATTGAAAAAGGCAATATTTTCTCAGGAATAAATCGAGTTCTGCTTCCTTGCTGCTCTTAGATTTTTGTTTATTTATACTTTTTTTAATGTCTAATCCCGCGTAAATCTCTTCAATATATTTTTTTTCTTGGTTGAAATTTTCTAAATCAAGATATTCTTTTTGATTAGATAATATGGAAAGGTTTTTTTTTTTATAAAAATCAAAAAGAATAAATTGGATTGGTATAATCCAGGGTTTAATTTTATATGTATCAAAAAGTAGCACAAATTCTGGTAAGAACCAAGATTTTATTTTTGATATGATACGATCATGATATAATATTTTTTGATTCATTCCCATCCAATCAAAAAGGTTTTTTTTTTCGCTGGATGAGTTGATTTCTTTATGAAGCGAAATGTATTTTTTTTTTATTTTGTTTTTATACTTATTAATTTGAATTTTAGTATTTTTATTAGTCTTGATACCAAAATGTGCATTGGTCCAAGTCTCAATATCAATATTTTTTATAAGATAAAAATTTTTACAATCAAAATATTTTCTATCCCTGTTTTTATTCGTATCAATAGGATATCTTTCCTCTAGATAATCACTAATAGCTGTACTTACCAATACATAAAATGCGTCAGGTTTCCATGTATGGAAATTATATGGAATCCTTTGATTCTCGTTTACTTGTACTGTTGATTCATAAATATATGAGTTTTTCTTTTTCCCAATATATTCATAATTCATATATTTATGTGATAAAAGATCATATCTGTAGTGTTTTTTAACCAATTTTTTATTTGTTAATGAAACCGTTGCAGAATAATCTTCTTTTACGTAATAACTTAATAGGTCTTTTTTATTTTTATATGGATTTAAATTAAATTTAATTGAGTCTTTATTTTGAATCAAACGAAGTTGATTTATTCTATTTCGCCATTTTTTCGGGACTAATCGAGACCATTTGATATCGCAAAAATTGTATTGATAAAAACCCCTGAACCAATTTTTCCATTCATTCATTCCAGACTTTTTCATTTTATTATGTCTTGATTTGTAATCAAATATTCCTTGTGTTATACAATAATCCTTTATTTTATTCCTAAGATAATGATGGGTCTTATGATCTTGAAATATGGATCTCAAGTCAAACTTGTTAAGTAATTGGGTTTTTGATAATTTGAAAAATACATATGCTTGGGACAAGGAAGTATAACTATTTATATTTTTATTGCTAATACTAATATTAGTATTAGTATTTGAAAACCACTTTTTTATAGTCGAAATAAAGTTCATTGTATTTTGATTTGTTTCAACAATTTCTTCTTTATTTTTTTCATCGTTGCAAGTGTATTTATATTTAGTGATAATTTTTTTTGTTGATTCAAAAAAAAGTTGTGTATTGATTATGAAAATATTTATGATATGCAAGATATTTATGTATATTTTTTCAATGAAAGATTTAATAAAATAATGTGATTTACGTATTAATCGGATATTGTTTCTTTTTAATATCTGCCAACTATATTTCTGTGATTCCGATTTTTTTATTTTATCATCATAGATTAAAACTGGTTTTTTATTGTCTTTTGTGATTTGTTCTATTTGATTCTTGGTTGTGATTATCCTATGAGAAAGATCTTTCATTTTTTTTTCTATGAGTGAATAATTTGTCCAATTCATAGATCGAATTGGTACGGTCGATTTATGTTTAATTTTCTTATTTTTTTTTGAATCTTTTCCATTTTTTTTTGGTTCATATACTTTAACTTTCTTCAATTCAAATAAAAAAATAGGATTTACTTTTTCAAGTTCTTTCATTATTTGTTTTATAATAAGAACAGTTTTGATGACCCATCCTTTTTTTTCTTTTGAAATTTGTAGGGGTTTTCCTCTTTCTTTAAAGACCCTTGGAACGAGAAAAAATTTATTTTTTGCCTTTATAATTTTTTTTTTGAGTTCTTTAAAAATTGGTTCAAAAAAAGAAAGTTGTTTTCGGGGAGAACCAAAGGGACGTTCTGTTTCCATTCCCCATACTGTTAAAAAACAAAAATTATTTTTTTTTACTTTTTTTTTCATTAAATCTATATTATTATGATGAGATCGTACCTTAGATCTTTGTTTTTGCCAAGGTTTCAAACAAAAAGGAAATAGAATTTTTATCTGAATTCCGTCTGTTAACCAATCTTTTGGAAATTCTGTTTCTGATAATTGAACACCATTATAGGTGCATTTAACGTGCATTTCTTGATTCCATTCCCTAAAATCCTCGTCCCATTCGGGTAATTGGAATAATAATATACGGCCAATATTTTTAGCTATTATTAATGAAGGTAATACAATATATTTTCTAAGAAAAGATTGTGTTACTAACAGCAAACCTCTTATTGGTTGCGCAAATAGAATGCTATCCCAAGTTTCTGATATTTTTAGTCGATCATTTTCCTCTTTTTTTTTATGTTCTTTTGTCTCTTCTTTATCAAAATCAAAATTGGAAATTTGCAATTCCGGTTCTCTACCGACTCCATTTTTAAAAATGAGATTTCTCATTTTTGAAATATCAAAAAAATTGTATATTCGATCTAAAAAAAGTGGGGAAGTGGCATTTGCTTGAAACATTTTCCAAATAACTGTTTTGCGTCTTTGAACACGCATAGATCCTTTTATTATATTCCGGCGAAAATCTGATTGTTGCGAGTAACGTATCAAAGCCACTTCTTCCGTTTCATCACCATTACGAGGATTATTAATACTTGTAATATAATTAGTATTCTGATTGTTATCAGTATAAATTATTACCTGTCTGGCTTTTCTTGAACGAATCTCATGATCTTCCGTCGATTCTTCCTCATTTTCGTCCTCCAGCTCTTCAGCAAAATCATTGGCTAATTTGTATGACCATCGAGAAACCTTTTTATTTATTTCTTCGATTCCAATAGATTTATTTTTAACTGTTGTTTGATTATTTGGGTCAGTTGTAATTACATCGAATAAAAACTTCAAGGATTTTGATTGAGTTTCTGTTTCTGAA